ATTTAAATTTAAAAAAGTTCTAGAGGGAGAGGGTCCTTTCCTATTCCTTCTATGTCGTAGGGTTAAAACCAAAAAAGATTTCTTGTTTTCCTGGTGTTTTCGCACGTTTTCGATAAAACCCTCCCGTAAAAGTATTTTAACAATCTTTTCGGCCATGTTAGTAGATTCTATTCGAACCGTCCCTTTTCTATTCATGTCAACATTTCGTATAGAGGTTATTATGTCAGCAATAGTGTCCCTACCCATGATAAACTAAAATGATTGTTGTCTCCTATTTTTGATATAATCAACATGCTTTTATTTCAAAATTGGAAATAGATAATAAAAAAATGAGTTAATAGAAATAGAAATTATGCTGTATTAGTTTCAATTCTTTAATATCTTATTGTCTTTAATATCGATTTTTTGAATATCAAATCGATTATAGCTTTCCAAATTCTCTATTATGTTATAGAAAGGTATATGCGTAAGATACAATCTAATGGACTAATTAATCTATTTCATTCAAATACTATGTATAATAGAACTATACTAGTCGGCATGATCTTATAATACCTCAGGTGCTAATGAAACTATTTTAGTGAAACTTAACTCTCTCAATTCGTGGGCAATCGCACCAAAAACTCGGGTTCCTTTTGGATTTCCTTCTTGATCAATGACAACAGCAGCATTGTCATCATATCGTATTATGATACCGTCGTCACATTTAAGTTCTTTACAAGTACGTACAATTACAGCTCTGACCACTTCTGATCTTTCTAGGGAGGTGCTTGGTAATGCTTCCTTGATCACAGCAACAATAATGTCACCGATATGAGCATATCGACGATTACTAGCTCCGATGATTCGAATACACATTAATTCTCGAGCCCCACTGTTATCCGCGACATTCAAACGGGTTTGAGGTTGAATCATATCATTTTTAATCTGTTCTTTCAATGCAAAGTAAAGAATGAAGTAAAAAAAAAAAAAGAAATATTGGTTGTAAAAAAAAAAAGACACTCGCAACTGTTTTTTATCCCTAAGACTTTTTTCTTTGATTCTACGTTCCTATCCTGAAATAATGAATTGAGTTCGTATAGGCATTTTCGAGGCTGCTATAGAAATCGCCTTTCTGGCTATATTTTCTGCGACTCCACCCATTTCATAAAGTATTCTACCCGGTTTGACGACAGCTACCCAATATTCGGGGTTTCCTTTACCCGAACCCATACGTGTTTCGGCCGCTCTTAACGTAACGGGTTTGTCTGGAAATATACGTACCCATGTTTTTCCACCACGTCGTACATTTCGCGTCATTGCTCGACGCCCTGCTTCTATTTGTCTAGATGTGATCCACGCCGGTTCAAGTGCCTGCAGAGCATATTTACCGAAACAAATACGATTGCCGCGATAAGATATCCCTCTCATTCTTCCTCTATGTTGTTTACGAAATCTGGTTCTTTTGGGGTTATAGTTGATGGTTCTTTCGCAATTCCACCTCTACTCCAAAACCGGACATGAGAGTTTCGTCTCATCCGGCTCCTCGCGAATCAAAGGATTCAAGTTGAATGAAAATCTACTCTGGATTCTTTTTTGAGATTTCATCTAATCTATTCGAAATTTCTATATCTTGTTTGGATATCCACTTCAAGATGTATTTCATTTCTCGATTCTTTTTTTCTTTTTATAAAATAATAGATATATATTTGTTTGGAGAATATATCGATAAACTAGAGAATCTATTCTCTAATGTTGTTTTTTATAACGAATCCTTATTTTCTTTTGCCTTGTCTCATATTATCATATTGGATAGAACAAGTTATCATATTGGATAGAACAAGATTGAGTAATCTAATAAAACCCTTCGCGGGCGAATATTCACTCTTTCAATATCTACTTCAGTTGTAGGGTTAGCTCATAATTTCTCGGAATAAATGAATTGTTCCCCGGTTCGGTCCGCCATCCCACCCAATGAATTATTAGGATTCGTTTTTCAAGAGAATCCTCTGTAGTCACGGGTTCCGTCGTTCCCATCGCTTCTCAATTAATGGTTAGGTTTGAATTCTACAATGGAGCCTTTCGTGGAATTTGTTCTTGAGTCAATCTTCTCAGTCTTTATTGGCTCCAGGCTCTTGATTTTTTTCTAGGAATCGATTCATCTAGTCTAGTTATGGGTGAATCGGTATTGATGCTTTATAACACTGTCTTTTATGAGATGACTCAGAAACCTTACATATATTGGAATGGTATATCATTGATATTCTTGTTCTTTCTTTCTCTCACCCTTCCATTTATCTATATCCTTTTCTTTTTTAGATTCTTTTATATACATCAATTTTATATACATAAAGAACATAATTTGATACATATATAATATAAAGAATTCAATTGGGTTTTCTTTTGTTTATGCAAAAAAGATTTCAGCTGCTACAATGATATGACCGCTAGATCATATCTTGACTGGTTTTTGGTATCCAGATAATGCGAAGCGATGAGTTGGTTATTAGTCCATAGTAGG